AAAAAGAATCGAGTACTAAAGCGATTTGGGATGAACAAAAATACTTGTTACGGCAATAGCACTTAGTAAGACCAACCGAAGGGCTAGGTTTCGCTACAAAAAGGGGGTTTATTTTGGAACAAACTTACACTACACAATGAAAAATAGCACAGAGTGATAGAATTCGTGGAATCATAAATGATCTACATAAGATACTTCTAATAGAAAGAATCACACATTGTCGAACAATTCGACAGACCAAATCCCCAAACCAACCCAATTCATAGAATATAGACGAAGGAACGTTGATACATTAAGGACCAATTCATTATCTCTGCATTATATTTGAAACAACCAATTTGTTTGTTGTTCGGCCAAAAAAGAATTAGTTGAAGTCGAGGGATTTCTACAAATACAAGATCAAGAAAAGAATAGGTACTAGATCCGTGTAACTTAGGATTCCGTTTGGCTGGGTCAGGATAAAGTTTTTAGACGGAGGAGCATGTCATGATTTTCATTGACTGAGATTGGGTATACCAAAACAAAAGTATATCCGTAACTCTTTGATCATGGACAGGAAAAAAGTCATATGTAATTCACCCGTGAAGATTAAGGAAGAAGGATAGGTATTTTATCCTAGATTTTACAAATAGCGATTGGATTCGTTGGAATGAATTATTGTTTTTATTTTCCTGTCCCTATGTATTCACATGAGCATGTGGTAATGCTTTCATTTCTACGGACAAATAGACGGGTCAGTCCATAAACAAGTACTAATCTAATGAGGAAATGAAAACTATACTAAACTAAAATAGAATGTCTATACAAAAATAGAATGTGTTAGGGCTATACGGACTCGAACCGTAGACCTTCTCGGTAAAACAGATCAAACTTATTATTATCGAAATGATTCGAACTGTTTCAAAGACCCAACATGCATTTTGTTGCATTGGGCTCTTTCATCAACTGATTGATGTAAAGATCAGTTAGTCCACCATATTTTTTCTTTATGGGAAGATAATAAGATGGCTCCATGTGCTCTGTGATTCATCATTTGTATTCTGATGAAGGAGCAATACCAAAGTGTTTCAAAGAAGGGTTACCTTGACTTAGGTCTGCCTCCGGCCTAGATCAACCTGAGTTAAATGGAGTCTCCATCGTTCCGCTGCAAGAATTAAATATGAGACTTCATACACCTTAAAGTTCATAGGACGAAAAGAGGTTCTTTTGAGTCCCTTATACTCATTAAGCCTAGCATTGAATGGACTGGGTATTTACCTTATCAAATAGCAAATCAATGGTAGGTTCTATTTGATTTGGCACCTGAATTCGCACTCAAATCGGACCGAACCCAATATTTGTCAGGCTATTGTTCTCTTGTTCCTTCGAATCTATGGAGTAAGACATCGATTTCTCAATAAGATCAATTATGTTCATTGCATAATGGGCTCTCTTGAAAAGCATTGGCGCACGTGTAAACGAGGTGCTCTACCTAACTGAGCTATAGCCCTTGTCATAGATATCTTAACATATAGATAATTTCTTGTCAAGATAGGATCCCACATGATAGCTCTCTGATCCGTTTACTGTTAGCGGATTGGTATTGCTTAGAAATAATATTCCACCTATAATCCCCGAAGCGATGGGTCCTTTTTTTGTGATGATAAATAACCTACTTAACTCAGTGGTTAGAGTATTGCTTTCATACGGCGGGAGTCATTGGTTCAAATCCAATAGTAGGTAGAACTTATTAGATACCAGAGTCAATGGTATCTAATAAGTTTTTCTACCCATCTTCTTTTTTCGTTGTATCATCTAGACTTGATTGTCTTCAATTGGCGGAATCAAAATCTGGTGTATAGTGTATAATAATAAAGAACTTCTTTTGATTATTATTTTGATGTATTTTTGACTAGTACGAAATAACATTCAGAGCCTCTACTCGTGTCCTAGCTCGTCTGAGAGCTAGATTCGCCTCAATTGCTTGTCTCTTACCTCGAGCTCTACTCAAGTTAGCTTCAGCTATTTCAAGAGCTTGTTGAGCTTCTTGCGGATCAATGTCAGTACTCATCTCCGCATCATTTCCTAAAATGGCGATCTCATTATTACTTATTCTAGCGAAACCGCCCATCAGGGCCACCGTTAACCATTGGTCATTGAGGCGTATTCTCAAAAGACCTATATCCACCGCCGTGGCAATAGGGGCGTGGTTTGGTAATACGCCAATTTGGCCACTATTAGTAGATAAAATGATTTCTTTCACTTCTGAATCCCAAATAATTCGATTAGGAGTCAGTACACAAAGATTTAAGGTCATTTCTTCTCCCCTTCTAAGTTCATAGCTTTCGCGGTAGCTTCATCGATGTTACCCACTAAATAAAAGGCCTGCTCGGGAAGACTATCTAATTCTCCGGAAAGTATCAGTTGAAACCCCCTAATTGTTTCTGCGAGACCAACATATTTCCCTGGAGAACCGGTAAAGACTTCTGCCACGAAGAAGGGTTGTGATAAGAAACGCTCA